GTGTAGTGATTCATATGGTTCTCGCTGACTTACACAAATTTTTTATATTTTTTTTATATGCGTTCTATTTTGTTGATATTCGTTAGAGACTTTCTTTAGACATTAATTAGACATAGACATTAATATAAATGAACCATAACTATGTAGCCCGATTCCTAACAGATTGACCCCAAAGTAGCATATCCAAATTATAAGAAAGCCAATAGAAGCCACAACAGCAGAATTTGCAGGGGTCAATTTTTTATTTGTTCGACTATGTAAATAAATCGCGAATACGGTCCAAGTAATAAATGCCCAAATTTCTTTTGGGTCCCAATTCCAATATGAACCCCATGCCTCATTAGCCCATACTGCTCCCGAAAGAATCCCTATGGTTAAAAAGATAAACCCTATACTAATAACACGATAACCCCAATGGTCCAATTGTTGAATCAATTGGGACCTGTAATAATTTTTAGCAGAAAAAAAATAAGTATTTCCAAAAACATTGCTTTTTTTATTCATGCATTGAATTTCACCAAAGTAAAAAGATTCATTGAAATTTAATAAACGGTTTTTATTATAAAAAAGTGTTATGTCTTTTCGAAATGTAATGACTAGAAGCGCTACTGATAATAATGATCCGCATAAAAGGGCCGCATAACCCAATACCATCATACTTACGTGCATTATTAACCACTCAGATTGGAGAGCGGGTACTAATATTTCGGATTGATGTATTTCAGTTAAAAGACCTGAAGTAGCAAAGCCTTGTGTAAAAAGAGCGCTTGGTGCAGTTATTGCACTTAAATAATTTTTCTTTTTTTTGAAATATGGAACAATATGAATAATGGAGAAACTCCATGAAAGAAAGATTAATGATTCATATAAATTACTTAATGGAAAATGTCCCGAATAAATCCAACGAATGACTAACAATCCTGTTATACATAAAAAAGTCACGATCATGCTTCTTTTTGACAAATCAGATAGTTTTACGATTTCATCGACGAATAAGGTTATTAAATGAATTGTAATTACAATTGAAACAATCGAAAAGGAAATATGAGTTAATATATGTTCTAAAGTTAAAAATATCATAAAAATTTAAAATATAAAGTAAGCGGTCCTTTAATTATGAAGCGGCAATTACTAATTTAATTTATTATAGAATCTATTTTCTGTTTTTTAGAAGAGGGCATGCCGCCACTCGGACTCGAACCGAGATGCTCTAGCACTGCTTCCTAAGAGCAGCGTGTCTACCAATTTCACCATAGCGGCTTACTCAAATTTATAATAGCGTATTTCTATTCAATAGTCGAGACTGAATAAAGTAAATTCAATAGAATACTTTTAGAATACTTTTTAAAAAACAATCAAATTCCTATGAATTTTTCTTCATCAATTTGATTGTTTTTTTTTTAGTTTAGAGGACCGCTTTTATTTAACTTGGAATTTTCGTGGATTTTATCCTCTTCGAGAATTGACTCGTTGTAACTAACTAGTTCTACCCCCGGATAGGGGATAGAACTCAAAAAAGTCTTTTCTCCTTTTTACTTTTTTGTATTTTTTACTGATTCACTTATAATTTATCTTTATCGTGTTTCATTTTATTAATAAACCCCAAAAAATAGGATTTCTTTTAAATCACTTAAATTTTATACATTTTTCATAGTTAATATACCAACTAAAAATTTTTTTTATATATTAGGTTAGTAATTCAGAGAAATAATAATTTATAAATTTACAAAAAAGTTTGAAATCAAGGATTCAGTTATTTTGGCTAAAGATCTTGTCTTGTATCAGTTCTTTATCTTTATATAGTTAATATAGAAATAGGCGAACAAAGAAAAAATGGAACTATTGTTAAGTAGATCAATGAGTAAAATCTTAAATTGCGTTCATAAAAAAGATACTAAATATACTAAAAAAAGGTAAACCTTTATATCCTGTGTTTTTCGTTTTTCAAAAAAAAAATGGGTAATGGAAACCATTCATTTTATATTCCTGATATCTAAATTAAAATTGCCAACTTTTGAGTCATGTATATTCAGATTCTCACAATTTTTTATTACTTATTTGTTTGTCGCACAAAAAAACTTTTTGACTGCCCGGTGGAAAGAGATTTACCCAATGAAAAAGCTTTTAAAGCCGCCAAATATCCTTGCTTTTTCCAAATATTTTTACGAATACGTTTTTTTGATATAGAAGTACGTTTTTTTGGAACTGCCATTTGAAAATTAAGAGATTACTTATTATTCTATTGGATGTGAAAGACATCTATTGTTCAAAAGAAGTGATTTTTTATTTTACTATTCATTATCTATTTTTTTTCTTTATAACACTCTCTTTATAAAAAATCATAAAAAAAATATTATTTGAAATAGAATAAAGCATTCCTCGAATTAAATCCTCGAATTAAAATAAAAAAATATATAAATATATATGTCATCATGTGATTTTTAATTGATCAAAATCCAGGAAAAAATAAACTTAATTTAATTGAAATCTTCAAATTCTA